GTAGACCGAACCAATCATTAGTTCCCACCCCCGGGGTGAGTGGAATCCGATACATAAATCAGTTAATAAAAGAATAGAAAAAGCCTTTATTGTGTCGCTTAAGTTATAGAGGAATTCCTGAACCCAAGAATTCAGAATGACAAGTTCTTCATTACCCAGAATAGAATAACCACTTAGAATAGCAAAACAGATTATATTTGTCGAGAAATCCAAAATGATATGGATATGATCTTCGTTGTGCATTTTGGCCAATTGCATCGTCTCTTTGTGGATTCCTATACGAAGCTTTTGTATCTGCGTCTCCGGGTACTCTTTTATCATTTCATCCAACAGGAATAGTTGTTCTAATTCTATGAATCTTTCTAGAACGTTCTTTTCTTGAATATCATTCAAAAAAGTTTCGGATTGTCCGGTATTCCACCAATTAGTAACCCAAGGTTCCAGACTTTTATTAAATGAGAGAGAGATCCACCAGGGCAAAAAGACTATAGATGCAAGATACGGGAGGGGAGTCAATGCTTTCTTTTTTGACACTTTTCATCTGTGAATTGTTAATGAACCCGCTTCATTCGCCGACTCTATCTGATCCGATATTTCTATGAAGCATGAGTTCTATAACAAGGTATGGAACCTATGGATCTATTCCTTTTTTTTTTTTTGAATTGTTTAGTCCTTGGATCTAGAAAGAATATAGAAATAGAAATAGAATAAGGGCCCGTTTCGAATGAAGAAATAATCAAATACTTTTCCCAGATATCTCAGTTGGTCAAATTCGAACCAATTCTATCTTCATTTGTTCTTTCGATGAATGCCCAAAAGAACCGCTTGAAATAATGAATATTATTTTGATTTCGAGACGAAAGAACTCCCCTCAATTATTTTTTCGAAATTTTCACTGGCTACCCACGACCCAGGAATAATTGAGGGGATATTTCTGAAAAATATTAATAAAAATATTAATGATGAAATCCGAAATAGGTGACAAAACGAGAGAGAAATTGGATAGTTATGAGAGATCTAAACGTTTGGTTATCCAGGAGCTAAAGAAAGGATCAAAAAAGAAACATCGATTGACAAAAGAAAGATAATTAACGAGATATGATACATCTGTATCTAATGTATTAATCCAAAGTATTGGCCCTAAAAAGAGAAATTATGTATTCCGAAATGCTCTGATATGTGTGATGAATACATACTTATTAGACTTGTTACTAGTAGAATTGAGTTCTATATGCAGAAAAAGGAGTTTTGGTCGATCAAAATTGCTTCTTATTATGGTTGTTCCGTATACGTCCGCCTGCTTTATTCTATGGGCCACAGAAGGATTACCAACGGAACGGGGGAAATAGAATCTAACATGTTTTGCTCGAATGAACGTTCCGAAGAAGCTTCAGTTATATTTAAAAGGGGGTTCCTGGGTCCCTTCCCTCATGCTGAGAAAGCATTAATTCCCTTCATTTCAAAATACTTCAATTGGCACGCGCAAGAAATAGGCCAATTCAGCAGCTTTTTGTTCAATTTCTCGTGGAGTAAAATTTTCGTCAGTACGGGTCAAGGGAATGGCGCCCTGGCCTCTGATTTCCATATAAAGGACACGTCGAGGATAAAGACCCTCTTTAACTTCCATTCTGATCGATTGAATCTCTCTCATAAGGAATCGAAGGAAGATGCGACGATTTATTCCAGGAAATCCCCAACGAAAAATACACACTATTCCTTCTTTTCTATCGAATCGATCATAACCGCTACCTACATTCCACGAAATTGTGCACCACAAATAGGAACTAATGAACAGACCTGCGATCCCATAGAAAGACATCACGATTCCTTGGGGAAAAAAAATGATTTGCTGAGACGGGAATAAAGATATCAGATTCCTACCAAGATAACTGGAAGTTCCAACCAATAGGAATCCTAGTGAACCTAAAAAAAGGATACAGGCCCAGCAGAAATTACTTGTTTTTCGAGATCCCGTTATAAGTTCTATCCATATACGTTCTGATCGATAGTTCATACTAGATCCAGTTGCATCCTATTGGAATTGAGAGAAGAGAATAAGCCAAATGAATTTGATTTTACTTTTTTTATTTTGCTCCCGAAGTAACTCTCATCAACTAGCACTATTATGACGCGAACTATTAGGAGTAATTCATCAAATTGGTTAGATATAAAATAATAACATCCCCTTCGTATAATACCACCACTATGTATATCTACATAATATAGATACGTTAACTTTCTATTTCAGATATCCGCTCTGATCCATTTTAAAACAGCTATCCCCCCATATACATGCATTTATCCATATATAATGTATCCGCATGTATAATCACTTTTTTATTTGTGCCCGGAGGGAGCCACATGTCGTATCATATTCCACTAAATGGATATCCCTATTATGATCCAAGTCCAAGTGTTGAAATAAATTGATGAAATTTTGTCCTATCAGGTCTAAACAATCTTGTTTTTTTGAACATGAAGAGATAAAGAAGCCATTGCAATTGCTGGAAACACTAAGCCCACTAAAGGCACAAAAATAGAGGGTAAATTGAAATCTGTCATAGAATGGGTGCCTCGATTTAATATTTGTACCTGTTATAAAGATATTTTATCTTATGATAAGTATATCTATTATAAGTATTATTAAGTATATAATAAGTGCAAGGAATGTAGAGCTAAATAAGTGTATCTATTCACCTTTCTACAAGAAATAGATGGATGATAATCCGCTTTATTATTCTTGTTCTACCGCCCTTATCTTCTAATAAAGAGTTTCTTACGAGTTTCCTAAGGATTTGTTAGAATCCGATCCAACAGGAATTCATAGTCAAAAGTGTAGGTCCTCGGGAGATATAAAAATATGCAACACTTCCCTTATAGATTTGACTTATTCTATATATATTAATACGATATATATTAATATGAAAGAAGGGAACATGAAATTCTTTTTATTTTTTTTCCCAATTCCATTCCGCGGAAGGAAGAATTCACTCTTTTCCTCCTGATAGGGGGTTCCTGATTACTAATCATGAATAGGGGTAGGATAAAAAATCTGCATCAAAAAAAGTAATTATCCGAAACTTCCTATAGAACTTATGTTACCAAAGAAAACTCCACTCTTCATATTTTGACTTTGATTCCGATGAACTAAAGTTCGCTACAAATAACTGAGCCTAGCGCTCTACTTGAATTTTGATTCAAGGGAAAGAAACCGTGTAGCTGAAATAATTCACTCAGAACACCTTTTAAAGGATTACGTGGTACGATTGGATCAAATAAGCCCTTATGGAATAAATACTCAGCTGCTTGTGAACCGTCAGGTACTGTCTTATTCAATGTTTGTTCAATTACTCTTTTCCCCGCAAATGCAATGTAGGCATTGGGTTCAGCAATAATAATATCTCCCAACATACCAAAACTGGCCGTTACTCCGCCGGTTGTAGGAGATGTAAGGATTGATACATAGAATAACTTTTTATTGAATTGATAATCATATAAAGCGGAAGATATTTTAGCCATTTGCATCAAACTCAAACTTCCTTCTTGCATGCGTGCTCCTCCAGAAGCACACACCATAATAACAGGTAGAGATCTATTAGCAGCATATTCGATCAACCGGGTGATTTTCTCGCCTACTACGGATCCCATACTACCCCCCATGAACTGAAAATCCATAACCCCAATGGCTATGGGAATCCCATTTAGTTGACCTATGCCTGTTTGAACAGCCTCAGTTAAACCTGTCTTTCTTTGATACGAATTGATACGATCTCTATAAGGTTCCTCTTCCGAGTGAAATTCAATGGGGTCAATAGAGACCATGTCTTCGTCCATAGGATCCCAAGTGCCCGAATCAACCGAAAGTTCGATTCTATCTGAACTACCCATTTTCAAATGATATCCACATTGTTCACAAATATTCATTTTTGACCTAAAAAATTTCTTATAATTTAATCCATAACAATTTTCGCATTGAACCCATAAATGTCTGTATTTTTTATTTCCATCGAAATCATTAGATCTTCCTCTTATATTGAAATCACTGCCATTACCGCCAGTTCTTATACTAGAACTCCCCCTGTCACTATCACTTACACTTTCACCACTACAAATGTAACTATAAATATAACTGTAAATGTGATTGTCGCTACCACTCGAAATGTACTTATCAATACTGATTTCAGAACGAAGATAACTATCAATGCAACTATTAATGTGATTATTCCAACTATACGTAGTATCATACATATAATGATCATAGTAGCGATTGTCACTCTTAGACCCGCTATTCAGATAACTAGAAAAAGCAGTTTCTAGTTCACTCAGAAAAGAACTATCATTGTCAATCTCAAAAACCCGATTTTCAATATCAAAATATACGGAATAACTGTTACCATTACTATCCCTAACTAAAAAAGTGTCATCAGAGATGAAACTCCAAATGTCCCTGACACCGAAAAAATGATCAACATTACTGCAACTATTACTTTCGCGCCAACCATGATTATGATTGTTTTTATTCGTATCATTTAGAATAGGATCTTCACTTCCACTGGTATTTCCAACAGGACGACCAAGACTGTCCATTGATTTACCTAGCCCACACTTGTGTTCTAACTCCTCGTTAGACAACATTGAATTGAACCACCGTTTTCCCATAGATCCTTCCTGCCCCCTATTTGAAAATACAATAAATGAATAGTCATTCGACGAAAAATCATTTTACTATTTCATTTCCTATCGGAATACGCATATAGATCCAATCACTAGGATTATTAACTAATAACGAGTAACTATTGAACGAAAGAAATGATTTTGTGGGAGTCGGGAGTATCAATTCACTATATATGATGGAACCTTTTCTTCAATTATTATAAATAGAAGATAGGTTTCTCCCATGTTGTGTACAAACTCTCATCGAAAAGATAAATATTTGTTCCCTCCTAGGAAGGATTCATTTTCGTATAATCTCGTATAATAATAAGTTTCTAATGCAACAC